GAAATAGACATTAATCCTAATAAAACAAATAATATTAAAAAACTCGAATCGCCAAAAAAATTTTTCCAAATATTACAAAGAAGAAATACTCGAGTAATATGGAAATTCCATTATTTTCTCAAATTATTCATTCAAAGATTATACATCGATCTATTTTTATCTATCATTAATATTCCTAGAATTACTACACAACTCTTTCTTGAATCAACAAACAAATTGATTGAGAAATTCATCTCCAATAATGAAATAAATCAAGAAAAAATTACTAATAAAAAAAAAATTCACTTTATCTTTATTTCGACTATAAAAAAGTCACTTTATAATATTAGTAAGAAAAATTCACATATTTTTTGTGATTTATCCTACTTGTCACAAGCATATGTATTTTACAAATTATCACAAACCCAAGTTATTAATTTGTCTAAATTTAGATCTGTTCTTCAATATAACACAACGTCTTGCTTCCTTAAGACTAAAATAAAGGACTATTTTAAAACACTAGGAATATTTCATTCGGAATTAAAACATAAGAAACTTCAGAGTTATAGAATCAATCAATGGAAAAACTGGTTAAGATGGCATTATCAATACGATTTATCTCAGATTAGATGGTCTAGATTAATGCCAAAAAAATGGCGAACTAAGGTTAATCAAAGTTGTATGGCTAAAAATAAAAATAGAAACTTAAACAAATGGAATTCATATGAAAAAGACCAATTAATTCATTACAAAAAAGAAAATGATTCGGAACTCTATTCATTATCAAACCAAAAAGATAATTTTAAAAAATGTTATAGATATGGTCTTTTAGCATATAAATCAATTAATTATGAAAATAAAAGTGACTCATTTTTTTCTAGATTACCCTTTCAAGTAAAGAAGAACTTAGAAATTTCGTATAATTCTAACACGTCCAAACACAACTTTGTTGATATGCCCGGCAATCTTCATATCAATAATTATCTAAGAAAGGTCAATATTCTAGATATAGAAAGAAATCTCGATAGAAAATATTTTGATTGGAAAATTATCCATTTTTCTCTTAGACAAAAAGGAGATATTGAAGCCTGGGTTAAGATCGATACCAACAGTAATCCAAATACTAAAATTGGTATTAATAATTATCAAATAATTGATAAAATTGAGAAAAAAGGGGTTTTTTATCTTACAACTCATCAAAATCCAGAAAAAACTCAAAAAAATTCGAAAAAAGTCTTTTTTGATTGGATGGGAATGAATGAAAAAATATTTAATCGTCCCATATTGAATCTGGAATTTTGGTTCTTCCCAGAATTTGTACTACTTTATAATGTCTATAAAATAAAACCGTGGATTATACCAAGCAAATTCCTTCTTTTTAATTTGAATACAAATGAAAATGTTATTCAAAATAAAAACCAAAAACAAAACTTTTTTCTACCATCAAATAAAAAAATAAAGAATCGAAGTCAAGAAACAAAAGAACCCCCAAGTCAAAGAGAGCGTGGATCAGATATAGAAAACAAAGGAAATCTGAGCCCTGTTTTTTCAAAACATCAAACCGATCTTGAAAAAGATTACGTGGAATCAGACACAAAAAAGGGTCAAAATAAAAAACAATACAAAAGCAACACGGAAGCAGAACTAGATTTGTTCTTGAAACGTTATTTGCTTTTTCAATTGAGATGGAACGATGCTTTGAATAAAAGAATGCTCGAAAATATCAAGGTATATTGTCTCCTGCTTCGACTGATAAATCCAACCAAAATTACTATATCGTCAATTCAAAGGAGAGAAATGAGTTTGGATATAATGCTGATTCAGGCAAATTTACCTCTTACAGACTTGATGAAGAAGGGGGTATTGATTATCGAACCTATTCGGTTGTCTGTAAAACATAATGGACAATTTATTATGTATCAAACCATAGGTATTTCATTGGTTCATAAAAGTAAACACCAAACTAATCAAAGATACCGAGAACAAAGATATGTTGATAAAAAGAATTTTGACGAATTCATTCTGCAACCTCAAACTCAAAGAATAAATACAGAAAAAACTCATTTTGATTTGCTTGTTCCTGAAAATATTTTATGGTCTAGACGTCGTAGAGAATTGAGAATTCGAAGTTTTTTTAATTCTTTGAATTGGAATGTCGTCGATAGAAATTCAGTATTTTGCAACGAAACCAATGTAAAAAACTGGAGTCAATTTTTGGGTGAACGGAAACCCCTTTATAAAGATAAAAAGAAATTAATTAAATTTAAGTTCTTTCTTTGGCCTAATTATCGATTAGAAGATTTAGCTTGTATGAATCGTTATTGGTTTGATACCAATAATGGTAGCCGTTTCAGTATCTTAAGGATACATATGTATCCACGATTGAAAATTAATTGATAGTACTATATACCCTGTCTCGTATAGAGTATCTGAAAGCAAACAAATGCAAACATGCCTTGTTTTACATCTCATTCGAATCTAATTCGAGTAGACAATACTAAATCAATAAAATAAGGTATTGATTAGATCTAGAAATGAATCAACAGAATCTTCTTCATTTTAGGATTTTAGGTTTCAATTATTCGCTTTTGTGACTGAAAAAAACGTACCTACCACCTTTTTGGATTCCTATCTGAATCAAATTTGAAATTTGATTAATTTATTGGAATTGCTAAAATTAGAGGTTCATAAAGAAATTAAGTCTATATACCACGTTCAAATTACTGGCATTATTATTACTGATCAATAAAATTCTAAAAAATCCATATCTGTAAAATAAAGAAAGGGGAAATTCATTTATGGTAAAAAATTCTGTCATTTCAGTTATTTTTCAAAAAGAAAAGAAAGGATCTGTTGAATTTCAAGTATTCAATTTCACCAATAAGATACGGAGACTTACTTCACATTTAGAATTGCACAAAAAAGACTATTTATCTCAGAGAGGTTTGAAGAAAATTTTGGGAAAACGTCAACGACTGCTAGCTTATTTGGCAAAAAAAAATAGAGTACGTTATAAAGAATTAATTAATCAGTTGGACATTCGAGAGACAAAAACTCGTTAATTTGATTAATTTGAAGAGTTATTTCATTTTCACTTATATGTTTCGATTAAATTTTGATGAACTTCTTTTCACTTTCAGTAATTCATGGAAGAATGAATCGTTAAAAAACTTATGACTGCACCAACTACAAGAAAAGACCTCATGATAGTCAATATGGGGCCTCAGCACCCATCAATGCACGGTGTTCTTCGACTCATCGTTACTCTAGATGGTGAAGATGTTGTCGACTGCGAACCAATATTGGGTTATTTACATAGAGGGATGGAGAAAATTGCGGAAAACCGAACAATTATACAATATTTGCCTTATGTAACACGTTGGGATTATTTAGCTACTATGTTCACAGAAGCAATAACCATAAATGGACCCGAACAATTAGGCAATATTCAAGTACCTAAAAGGGCTAGCTATATCAGAGTCATTATGTTGGAGTTGAGTCGGATAGCTTCTCATTTGTTATGGCTCGGTCCTTTTATGGCGGATATTGGTGCACAGACCCCTTTCTTCTATATTTTTCGAGAAAGAGAATTGATATATGACCTATTCGAAGCTGCCACCGGTATGCGAATGATGCATAATTATTTTCGTATTGGAGGAGTGGCTGCCGATCTACCCTATGGCTGGATAGATAAATGTTTGGATTTTTGCGATTATTTTTTAACAGGGGTTGCTGAGTATCAAAAACTTATTACCCGGAATCCTATTTTTTTAGAACGAGTTGAAGGCGTAGGCATTATTGGGAGAGACGAGGCAGTAAATTGGGGTTTATCGGGACCAATGCTACGAGCTTCCGGAATAGAATGGGATCTTCGTAAAGTTGATCATTATGAGTCTTACGACGAATTTGATTGGCAGGTTCAATGGCAACGAGAAGGGGATTCATTAGCTCGTTATTTAGTACGAATCGGTGAAATGACAGAATCCATAAAGATTATTCAACAGGCTCTGGAAGGAATTCCAGGAGGGCCTTACGAAAATTTAGAAATGCGACGTTTTGACAGATTAAAAGATCCTGAATGGAATGATTTTGAATATCGGTTTATTAGTAAAAAGCCTTCTCCAACTTTTGAATTGTCGAAACAAGAACTTTATGTGAGAGTTGAAGCCCCAAAAGGAGAATTGGGGATTTTTCTGATAGGAGACCAGAGCGTTTTTCCTTGGAGATGGAAAATTCGCCCACCAGGTTTTATCAATTTGCAAATTCTTCCTCAGTTAGTTAAAAGAATGAAATTGGCTGATATTATGACAATACTAGGTAGCATAGATATCATTATGGGAGAAGTTGATCGTTGAAATGATAATTGATACAACAGAAATAGAGACTATCAATTCTTTTTCCAAATTGGAATCCTTAAAAGAAGTCTATGGGATCATATGGATGCTTGTCCCTATTGTGACTCTTGTATTAGGAATCACAATAGGTGTACTAGTAATTGTTTGGTTAGAAAGAGAAATATCTGCAGGAATACAACAACGTATCGGGCCTGAATATGCCGGCCCTTTAGGAATTCTTCAAGCTCTAGCAGATGGGACAAAACTACTTTTGAAAGAGAACCTTATTCCATCTACAGGAGATACTCGTTTATTCAGTATTGGGCCATCCATAGCAGTAATATCTATCTTTCTAAGTTATTCAGTAATTCCTTTTGGTGATCACCTTGTTCTAGCCGATCTTAGTATTGGTGTTTTTTTTTGGATTGCCATTTCAAGTATTGCTCCCGTTGGACTTCTTATGTCGGGGTATGGATCAAATAATAAATATTCCTTTTTAGGTGGTCTACGGGCAGCTGCTCAATCAATTAGTTATGAAATACCATTAGCTCTATGTGTGTTATCAATATCTCTACGTGTGATTCGGTGAGACCTAAAATTTATCAAAATTCTTTTCTTTCTAGAAACAAGGATAAAAAGATTTGATTGACTATATATATTTTTATTTTTCTTCAGCATTTGAGTTGATGAACTAAACCAGATAGTTATATGAGTGAAAGAAAACGGCTTCTAAATTTGCAGTAAAAAAGTTGAGTCTCATTTCCTATGTACAAGAATCAAATGGTGAAAAAAGTAAATATAAGCAAGAGAGATTGTTTACCCCAAGATTCGTGAATTGTCATGATAGCTTGAAGCGGGTTCAAAAGACCAACTCTATGGAGTTTTTACTGTCTATTACCATAGATGGATTTCCACAACGGGAGGTTTTTGAAACAAAAAATGAGTGGATGGTTAGGAAGACCAAGATACACAAAGGATTAGTAATTGAGATTATGTAAGTTATCCAAGAGGATATTTCTGTACATAAAAGGAATTCAAATTGGGGCTTTACGTTCGTAGAAATGATCAAGAAGTACTCCCCATGATTCTGATCCAGAGTATGTTCCTATCCACTGAGTAAGTAACTAACTATCAAGAACGAAGTAATCTTTTACTTTGGTTAAAGGCCCTTTTTCTGAGAAAGGAGAATAGGAATGAAATAAAAAAATCGAAATAGAAAGAAAAGAATCTAATTGCAAAAGCAAAAAGGAGGGATGTCTTTTTTTTTTCTTCCTTTTTTCTTTTTTTGTTTTTATTCTTTCTTTCCTATAATTCAATTTTGATTTCTATTTAGAGAGATAAAATTTTTGTCATGATTCATGAACTAATGTACTCTCTAATTTTTTTCGTAATTGAAAATTCGAGGTTGAAATGTATATGTGATATTGCTATAAAGCACATTTTTTTATTTAATGATAAGGTTATTAATCAACAAAGAAAAATTAAAATTCTTAAAAGATGAGATAAATTCAGAAGCACTTATTTATTAGTTTTAAATATAGCAGACAGAATTCCATTGGTCTAATTTGGGACCTTAGGATAGATTTTGACTCTATCTGACAAACATATCAAGATAAAGAATAGGAAAGGGCCCTTAGGTTTATTTGTGACCTCTGAGGAGCCGTATGAGGTGAAAATCTCACGTACGGTTCTGGAATAGCGATGGGCACAGTGATGTTATCATCGACTATGATTATCTAACAGTTCAAGTACAGTTGATATAGTGGAAGCGCAGTCAAAATATGGTTTTTGGGGGTGGAATTTGTGGCGTCAACCCATCGGGTTTATCGTTTTTCTAATTTCTTCTCTCGCCGAGTGTGAAAGATTACCTTTTGATTTACCAGAAGCAGAAGAAGAATTAGTAGCAGGGTATCAAACCGAATATTCAGGTATCAAATTTGGTTTATTTTACATTGCTTCATATCTGAATCTACTAGTTTCTTCATTATTTGTAACAGTTCTTTACTTGGGAGGTTGGAATCTTTCTATTCCGTACATATTTGTTCCTGAGCTATTTGGCATAAATAAAGGGGGTAAAGTCTTTGGAACACTAATTGGTATCTTTATCACATTAGCCAAAACTTATTTGTTTTTGTTCATTCCTATTGCAACAAGATGGACTTTACCGAGGCTGAGAATGGACCAACTATTAAATCTTGGGTGGAAATTTCTTTTACCGATTTCTCTAGGTAATCTATTATTGACAACCTCGTCCCAACTTCTTTCACTGTAAAAGACCACAATATCCTAGATTCACGACTTGTCTCAAACAAGAGAAAGAAACAAGCATAAAATCTTTTTTATAGATATTCAACATATGCTCCCTATGATAACTGAATTCATAAATTATGGTCAACAAACAATACGAGCCGCCAGATACATCGGCCAAGGTTTCATGATTACCCTGTCCCACGCAAATCGTTTACCTGTAACTATTCAATACCCCTACGAAAAATTGATCACATCGGAACGTTTCCGAGGCCGAATACACTTTGAATTTGATAAATGCATTGCTTGTGAAGTATGTGTGCGTGTATGTCCTATAGATTTACCCGTTGTTGATTGGAAGTTGGAAACTGATATTCGAAAGAAACGATTGCTTAATTACAGTATTGATTTTGGAATCTGTATATTTTGTGGTAATTGCGTTGAGTATTGCCCAACAAATTGTTTATCAATGACCGAAGAATATGAACTTTCTACTTATGATCGTCACGAATTGAATTATAATCAAATCGCTTTGGGTCGCTTACCAATGTCAGTAATTGATGATTACACAATTCGAACAATTTCGAATTTACCTCAAATAAACAATGAATAAACCCTTAATTCGATTCAAAAAAATTACGAATTACGAAGGCTTAGTTCGGATCTAAAACAATGAGATTTTTGCTTGGGCAATTCAAACTAGTGGTTGCTTAATGAGACTCCTAGCTTAATTTAGATTGAAAACAAAACCGATTTCAATATTATATATTATAATAGTAATGGTTTCAAAGTAGATAAATGATATCAAAAATAGATAGGTTTAAACTACTCTTTCGACGAATAAAGAATGGATAGTGGTCCAATAAAATAAAAGCATCTACGTCAATTCATACCCATTAGACTTTCATTCAATTAACAATTTCAAAGTATCATAAAAAAT